GTTCCAGAAGATGTTAATCGTAAATAAGAAGATTGTTTACGAAGAAAAACGAATAAAAATTCGCATTCAGATACATAAGAATTATATAGGAACTGAAATAGTCTTTTATTTTCTTTTGAAAAAACATAAATTGATTTCTTCGGAGTAATGAGACTATTCCAATTATGATATTCGTGGAGAAAGAATCGCAATAAATGCAAAGATGGAACATCTTCGATCCGACATTGAAGGATTTGAACCAAGATTTCCAAATGGATAGGATAGGGTATTAGTATATCTGACACATAATTTAAATGTGATAATTTGTCCTCTAAAAAGGGAAATATTGAATGAATAGATCGTAAATTATGACATTTTGGTATTTCTTTTTCTTCGGGAAAAGATACTAATCGCAGCGAGAATGGAATTTCCACAATGACCGCAAAACCTTCTGATATCATCTGAGAAAAAAAATGAGAATAAAAATAATTGTTGTGCCCAACGAATCGATTTTGGTTAGAATAATTAACCGAATTAATTAAATAATTCTGTTGATACATTCGAATAATTAAACGTTTCACAAGTACTGAACTAGATTTATTGTCATAACCAATAATTTCCACGGGTTCGTAAAAAATTGAATCGTTTAAACCATGATCATAAGCAAACGCATAAATATACTCCTGAAAAAGAAACGGATATAGGAAGTGTTGTTGCCGAGATCTATCTTTTTCTAAATATCCTTGTAATTCTTCCATTTACATTTCTACTTGAGCCAGAGGCAGGAGGTTTTTCTTGGTTTATCAAATGATACATACATAGTGCAATATGGTCAGAACAGGGTATTATGTATTGTATTATGTATATAGTATAGTAAGAAAAAAATATATACCCCGGAAAAGAAAGAGGGAGTCCAATCAACAGATCTTTTTACCTTCCTTTTCTATCCAATTGGTTTATGTTCGTTATAATTACAACAGGAGAAAAAATCCTTTATTTTTGCAACCCAATCGCTCTTTTGACTTTGGAATAAATTCTCTTTATCAATATACTGTTTCTTCTACACATCCGTCTACAATCCATAATAAAGAATAATTAGGATTCTGAAAAAAAAAAGAAAAAATCAATGGTTCACTCACAGGAGAACCCACTCTTTCCCGCATTAGGCACTAATTCATTTTTAACGTCTAATTAGATCGGGTAATCATTCCAATTAAGAACATAAGCTCGTTGCTTTTTATTTTACCAGAATTGGAGCCATAGAGCTCTATCCATTTATTCACTAGACCCAACTGTAAATGTGAATTTCTTTTGTCCCCTTCCAAAAATCAAAAATCTAATAAAATAATAAATTAATTTTATTACGACATGCTGTTTTTTCCATTCATTACCCTTGAGGATCAGTCGTGGTCTTATAGACTATACCAATAGTCTGGACGAATTCGTTGCTTCATCCAAATGTGTAAAAGATCATAGTCGCACTTAAAAGCCGAGTACTCTACCGTTGAGTTAGCAACCCGGATAAATAGGATATGTAGATACGATCGAAATATAAAAATCAATTGAATTGCACTGCACGACCCTATCAAAACATTGAACTAGCAACACATTGAAAAGAAAGATTTTCTGATCAATTAGAAACACAAAATACCAAAATTAGCAGATCGGATTAAAAATATTCCTAATCGAAATGTAAAAATTATGACAGACCACCCATTTTTTATCAAATTCTTTTTTGATTTTCCCTAAGAAAATACATCTTGTATGAGAGTAAATGCAGCAAGGCAAACCCATCATTTGAGTGAAGGAAACAAAAAAAACCAATATGGGATGGGGATAAACAGCCCTATTTATCTACGATCGAATTATATTTGTTCGATACACCATTGTCAATATAAAAGCAATGTTGAGAAAGTAAATCAAGTAAATAAAATAAAGACTTGTGTTGGATTGGCACAACATAAATAAGAAATTGGAATGGAAAAAATTAAGGAAAAGGTAAATAAAAAATCCCCGGTTTATTCAATCAATAAAAGTACGATAAGCAAGCTTAACCCCTTGTTTGTTGTTAAATTCAATTCCCCCACCAAAATATGAATAAAGCAAGAAAAAGGAAAATGGTGTGTAAATAGAAATAATTACACAAGGATAGATACTAGTTACCCTTCCCTACTTTATTTTATTTATTTAATAATTTTGTTTTTTCCTTTAATTAACTCAAAGTTCTTTCTTTAAAGAATTCTGCCTTCTTTAAAATATCATAAACAGTTCCTGTAGGTTGAGCACCTTTTTCAAGGAAATATAGAATAGCAGGAACATTTAAATAAGTTTGATTCTTTATCGGATCGTAAAAACCTACTTTTCGAAGATCTCTTCCTTCTCTTCGGAATCGAACATCAATTGCAACGATTCGATAGATGGCTCATTGGGATAGATGTAAATAAACAATGCCCCCCCTAGAAACGTATAGGAGGTTTTTTCCTCATACGGCTCGAGAAAAATGATTCCAATTTCTGTATATAATAGCAAGTGGATCCATAAAATCATGAATTTTACTATAATTTGAATTGAGTACTTTTTTCTTCTTCCTTACAGAAAAAGGAAGAAATCTCATTCATACTCATAACTCAAGTTGGGTAATTCTGACAAGAAAATCCTTAGACATTTATTGAGCCGTCTCTAAACTCTTTTGTTTGTCTCATTTCGAATCTATTTTTATTCCTCAGTCTGATCCAATTGTTGAGACAATTGAAAATAGTGTTTCCTTGTTTCGGAATCCTTTATCCTTGCTTTGTGAAATCATTGGGTTTAGACATTACCTCGGGGATCCTTATTCCTTTCAAAATGGCAGCAACATACCTTTTTTTGTTATTTCTTTCTATATAAATAGAATACGAATGATTGATTCCCTTGTGATACACTTTTCATCGAAATAGTTTTACCAATTTCGAAAAATTTGACTTTTCAAACTTGTTCTGAATTTGAACCTTTCGATTTAGAATTTATATATAGTGAGGATATACTTACAGAGTTGGTCTAACTTATTGATTTTCACTAACCCTAGATTCTTTCCCTTGAAAAATGAATCAATCCTTTCTTCTCGAGCTTCATCATGTACTATTTACTTATAACCCAACACAAATTAGGTTCCGGGCAGAACAGAACAAACTATGTCGAGCCAAGAGCATCTTCATTACTATAGAAGATGGCGGATGTAAAAATCCACAGCCGACCATGTCCTTCAAGTCGCACGTTGCTTTCTACCACATCGTTTCAAACGAAGTTTTACCATAACATTCCTCTAATTGAAATTTCAAAGCGGTATGGAATTGATTCAATATAAAATCATGAATAGTCATTGGTTCAACCGGTATATAATATTTCTATCTACGGATAAATAAGTATTTATCCGGATAAGGGTCAGCAAGGATCGAATTTATTTAATTTAACCCCATATTCTATCATATGAATTGAATGAAAATAAAGATATTCAATTTTACCCACATTTGACACTTGATTCCGTTTGTGAGAAACCAAACGAATTCTCAGATATGATTCTTAGAACCATTCTGAAAATTAAAAAGATTTTTCCCTTTAACAAATTATTGTTTCATGTGGAATGCAGTGTGATCCCATCTTTCGTTTCATGAAAAACGATCTGGGACGGAAGGATTCGAACCTCCGAATAACGGGACCAAAACCCGCTGCCTTACCACTTGGCCACGCCCCATTTTTATTTCTATTCGATATTAATCAACACTAATATTGGTATTGGTTATTCGTCAATCCCAACCCAAATACACAAAAACATATGGGATATTTTGTTGCTAGGATTCAAGACATGTAGATATAGAATCAAAAAAATTCATTGATCATTACATAGAATTCAATTAAGATATTGTATGAAAGTTGAATTCCTTATATTCTCATTTAAAAATGATAATGGGGGGAGGGATTTTTTATTTGGGAAAGTCCGAACCGAAGAAAAAGAAGGATTTCTTGATCTGCCTTTTTCATTTTTCCCTTATAAAAATAACTCAAAATTATCTAATCCACAAGAACGAAATGCTTGTTATGCTTAATATCTTTAGTTTAATCGGTATCTGTCTTAATTCTGTCCTTTATTCGAGTAGTTTTTTCTTCGCCAAATTGCCCGAAGCTTATGCCATTTTCAATCCAATCGTAGATGTTATGCCTGTCATACCTTTACTCTTTTTTCTCTTAGCCTTTGTTTGGCAAGCCGCTGTAAGTTTTCGATGAAATCTTTAATACTCTGCTAAATTGATGATGTATTCGATAAAAAAATTCTAAAAATTGATAAGATCAGATAAGTCTTACATTACGAACCCTCGATTCAAAAATTGAAATTCTTGTATATTGAATGAATAACCGCAGCGATGAATTTGGATCAGCCTTTTCCCCGTTCTGACCTTCCGGTGAGTATGGACTATTAGGTACTCCACAATACCTAATTATTGATATGACAAGAAATTTCGGGTAACGAATGAATCAAAATCTTATTACAAAAAAATTCGTTTTATTTTTAATTTTTGAGGGTGTCAAAACAAAAAAAAAATGGTATATGTGGTAAAAAATAGGCAATCTATTCCCCTTTTTCAAAAAAAAAATGATCTTGGAGATTGTGTAATGCTTACTCTCAAACTCTTTGTTTACACAGTAGTGATATTCTTTGTTTCCCTTTTTATCTTTGGATTCTTATCTAATGATCCAGGACGCAATCCTGGACGTGAGGAATAAAAAATTTCTAGTTTTTTTTTGCTTTTTTCTAAATTAATTCTTAATAATCTTATTTGTTTCATACATTTAACTATGATAAAATCAAGGGATGAGAATCTTTTCGAATTCGAAAATACCAAGTGATCAGAGAAAGCGGAAAGAGAGGGATTCGAACCCTCGGTACAAATAATTCGTACAACGGATTAGCAATCCGCCGCTTTAGTCCACTCAGCCATCTCTCCTAATTCCAAATTGCAAATTTGTTATGTGATGTAACACGTGAAATAAAGATTGATAAAAATCCACCTTCTTCTCTTTATTTTCTTTTTTCATTTGATTTTTATTTATTTAATCTTATTTAACTTTATTATTATTATTTATTTTATTATATTATTCTATTTTAATAAAAAAAAATATTATTATATTATTAAAATATAAATTCGAAATATTCTAAAATATTCTAAAATATTCTAATAAATAATAGAAATTTTTTAAATAGCTATTAAAATTTAAACTTAAACAAAGTATTTAATATTTAGATAAAATAATTTAAATAAAATAAAAGTAAAGGTATATATTTATACTAAGAGGTATATATTTATTATAGTATAAATATATTATGTATAATAAAATATGTAAAAATATGTATAAGAAAAATAAGAAAAAGATAGAAAAAAGCAATTGATCAGGAATTCAATATAGATAATGACTCAAAACGGATCTCCTCAATAGAAAGAATATCTTAGTTCTTTGATTTTATACGAAAGGTTTATTTTCCCGGCCTGATCTGCTTAAGTACTGGCCGGGACATTTCTTCTTTTATTCCATTGATTATTCTTTTTTTCTTTTTCTCAGTTTATTACTTAATTTCTTACTGTTGTCAAGTAAGGAATAAAAAAAGACATATGATAACATATATTATATATATATATATAAATACATTAAACAATATTTAATTACATTTAACAATTTGAAATATTCAAAATATTTCTATTCTATTATAATAGAACTCAATATAACTCATTTACTTCTTCAAGAGACAAACTTTATTTGAACAGTTGAGATTCAATTGACCCGAATTCATAAGATCTGGCACCGGCAGTTGAAAAGAAGGTGAAAAAGGGGGGGTCCGTGTATACAGAATTTATAATTTTTATAGTCTAGCTTCAATCACCCCTTCAGGCGGGAACTATTAGTTTAGTAATGACTTCCCAGCAAATGAAAAGCTTAACTTTTTTTGTTATGCTATTTAAATAAAATTCTGTTATTTAAATAAGCTTTACACTCTTCGCTTAGCTTTTTTTTATTTTTATTTTAAGTCCCCGACGAGACTAAATACGTGTCAACGCTAGAATTTTCATGATTCCACTGCTATCTTGATTTTGTCTCACCCCTTTTTTTTGTTCGACAAATGGTCCATTCATATACAATAATGAATATGTAGCGGGTATAGTTTAGTGGTAAAAGTGTGATTCGTTCTATTAACAACTTAAATAGTTAAGGGGTCCATCGGTTTTTTTTTCAAACTCCGATCAAAAACTTTATTTCTTAAAAAGGTTTAATCCTTTTCTTCTCAATAGCATATTTGAGGAAAAATATACGTTCTCACGATTTGTATGTATCCAAAGGCCAATTAGAAATTGCATCAAAAAGTTGGATTATAGATATGGAGTCGCGAAGCATAATTTTTTTGAATTGGATTAACTATTCCAATTGAATAAGTATAGGTAAAGGATCTATGGATGAAGATACAAAAGTATATTTCCAATCGTAACTGGATCTTCCATTTTTGTGTTGTAAAAGGAAATTGAAGCCAAATAGCTAAAAAACGATAGTTTTGGTTTACTAGAACCATCAGCATATTGTTTCAGCTCGGTGGAAACCTAATTCTTTTCCTGAGGATCCTAGGAGTGAAAATAGGGAACGAAGTAACTAGACTAGATAGATTTGGTATAATCTCTCTCCTCTAGAGGGATCATCTAGAAAGCGGGTAGCTTTAGATGCATTCATACAGAAAAGCTGACATAGATATTATGGATCTCATTTTTTCTCTGGAAATACATGGACCTTCCATAAAGGAGCCGAATGAAACCAAAATTTCATGTTCGGTTTTGAATTAGAGACGTTAAAAATGATCAACCAACGTCGACTATAACCCCTAGCCTTCCAAGCTAACGATGCGGGTTCGATTCCCGCTACCCGCTCCATATTCTTTATTATACATGCGTCATCAATTTGGATATGCATCCTTTTTTTCCCGAAAAGATATATTTTCTGTATAATCGTTTTTTATTTGAGCAAGAGTAAAGTAAGAATACGAAAGAAGAAAATAGAAATGAAAAGCGTCCATTGTCTAATGGATAGGACAGAGGTCTTCTAAACCTTTGGTATAGGTTCAAATCCTATTGGACGCAATTTTTTTCCATCTATTTTGTTAAATGTCTATACTAAGAAACCCTTTTTGAATGATTCAAATCAGAAATTTTTCTCAATGATTACTCTCATGCTAAGAATAAGTATGATAAATTTATGGTTGTTCCTGAAGTAGAAATTGTTTGATCTGTTCCTGAATAGCTTCCTTCAAAACGGCTTCTGCTTGCTCGGTGAATGTCTTGGTAGAAGATATAATTTCTTGGAATTGAGGTTTATTCTTTTTTAAGTAAGTACGTAACTGAACAAGAAATTTCTTTACCTGTCCAATTTCTAACGGATCAAGATATCCATTCGCTCCGGTATAAATAGTAGCTATCTGCTCTTCCACCGTGAGAGGGTCTGATTGGGATT